ATTCGAGGAATTTCTCACACAAGTATTCAATTAGTTCGGGCTTGCTTAGTATTGACTTGGGACCAAGAAAAAAAGAGTTCTCTAGAAGAAGAGGTTAATGCTTCTTTTGTTGAAATAAGGGCAAATGATCTGTTTCGTGATTTCATCCGAATTGAGTTAGTAAATCCCGCTATTTCGTATACCGAAAAAAGGTATGATACGGCAGGTTCAGGATTGATTTCCAATAAGGAATTAGATCGTATCCATAGAAATCCTTTTGATTCCAAGGTGAAGATTCCATTATTTCCCCAACATCAGGGAACTCTTGGTACGTTGTTGAATAAGAATAAGCAATGCCAATCTTTCATAATCTTGTCATCATCCAATTGTTATCAAATTGGCCCCTTCAATACTTCGAGATATAATAATGCAACAAAAGAATCGGATCCCATGACTCCAATTAGGTATTTTTTGGGTCCTTTAGGTACTATTGTGCCTAAAATAGGAAATTTTTGTTCATCTTACTATTTAAGAACTCATAATCAAGTCTTTTTAAAGAAATACTTTTTACTTGAAAAAATATCTCAACAGACTTTCCAAGTGCTTCAAGTACTTCCATTTAAATACTGTTTCCTAGATGAAAATAGTGGGATTTATAATCCCGATCCATGCAGTAACATCATTTGGAATTCATTCCATTTGAATTGGTGTTTTATCCATCACGATTCTTGTGAAGAGGCATGGACAATAATGAGCCTTGGACAATTCCTTTGTGAAAATGTATGTATATTGAAATACGGATCACACATAAAAAAATCTGGTCAAATTTTCATTGTTCATGTTGACTCTTTAGTTATAAGATCAGCTAAGCCTTATTTGGTCACTCCAGGAGCAACTGTCCATGGTCATTATGGGGAAACCTTTTATGAAGGAGATACATTAATTACATTTCTATATGAAAAATCGAGATCTGGTGACATAACGCAAGGTCTTCCAAAAGTGGAACAAATCTTAGAAATTCGTTCAATTGATTCAATATCGATGAACCTCGAAAGAAGAGTTGAAGGTTGGGACGAACGTATCCGAAGGATTCTTGGGATCCCCTGGGGATTCTTTATTGGAGCTGAACTAACCATAGCTCAAAGTCGTATCTCTTTGGTTAATAAGATCCAAAAGGTTTATCGATCCCAGGGGGTACAGATCCATAATAGACATATAGAGATTATTGTACGTCAAGTAACATCAAGAGTTTTGGTTTCAGAAGATGGAATGTCTAATGTTTTTTTACCTGGGGAATTTATTGGATTGTTGCGAGCAGAGCGAGCAGGGCGCGTTTTGGACGAAGCGATCTGTTATCGGGCAATCTTTTTGGGAATAACGAAGTCATCTCTGAATACTCAAAGTTTCATATCCGAAGCGAGTTTTCAAGAAACTGCTCAAGTTTTAGCAAAAGCTGCTCTACGAAGTCGTATTGATTGGTTGAAAGGCCTGAAAGAGAACGTTGTTCTGGGGGGGATTATACCGGTCGGTACCGGATTCAAGAATTTAGTATATCGTTCAAAGCAAGACAAAAATCTTCATTTGAAAATCAAAAGGAAGAATCTATTTGAGTTCGAAATGAGAGATATTTTATTACATCATAGAGAATTATTTTTTTCTTGTGACCCAAAAGCTTTCCACGAAACATCAGATACGTAATGTAATTTACTAATTCCTAACAAGAGGTTCATTCTTTCTTTTTTTTTTTTTACTTTCTGGTCCGATTATGGATTTCGTAATCAATGAAAAAAAAAAAAGAAAGAATGAAATTAATGGTTTGGGTCGTAGATAAATGGTCAATCCTGGTAAAAGGTTCCGTCGGAACAATTATTTATTTCACAGGGTACTGAATCTCTTTGAAAAAAAGAAAAAGAGAAAGTGTGGAAAAATGGGAAGACGATATTGGAACATCAATTTGGAAGAAATGATGGAAGCAGGAGTTCATTTTGGTCATGGTACTAATAAATGGAATCCGAGAATGGCTCCTTACATCTCTGCAAAACGTAAAGGTATTCATATTACAAATCTTACTATAACTGCTCGTTTTTTATCAGAAGCCTGCGATTTAGTTTTTGATGCAGCAAGTAAGGGAAAAGAATTCTTAATCGTTGGCACCAAAAAGAAAGCAGCGGATTTAGTAGCATCAGCAGCAATAAGGGCTCGATGTCATTATGTTAATAAAAAATGGCTTGGTGGTATGTTAACGAATTGGTCTACTACAGAAACAAGACTTCAGAAGTTCAGGGACTTAAGAGCAGAACAAAAGATGGGTAAACTCAATCGTCTCCCCAAAGGAGATGCAGCAATGTTGAAGAGAAAGTTATCTACCTTGCAAACATATTTGGGTGGGATCAAATATATGACGGGATTGCCCGATATTGTAATTATCGTTGATCAGCAAGAAGAATATATGGTTCTTCGAGAATGTTTCATTTTGGGTATTCCGACGATTTGTTTAATCGATACAAATTGTGACCCAGATCTTTCAGATATTTCCATTCCGGCCAACGATGATGCTATAGCTTCGATTCGATTGATTCTTACCAAATTAGTATCTGCAATTTGTGAGGGCCGTTCTAGTTATATAAAAAATGATTGATTATCTTATCATTAATAAGAAGAAATAAGAAGATTAGTTTGTTCTTGGTGAACTCTCTTTGATTGTTACTATTTTGGTTTACATCTTTTGGAGTTTTCACTATGTTTTGAATATTGAATAAATATTGAATAATATTGAAAACATAAAATGATTGGTAGTTTTTTTATGTGATTTCTCAGTATCCGAAATATACGATTCAGAACTTAAATTCATGAATGAACATAGATGAATTGAGAAAGAGATGGTTGAATAAAAATAATTACTTTTTTGAAGTTTTCTTTCTTTTAGAGGACAATATGAATGTTATACCATGTTCCATTAAAACACTCAAAGGGTTATATGATATATCAGGTGTAGAAGTAGGCCAACATTTATATTGGCAAATAGGAGGTTTACAAATTCATGCCCAAGTACTTATCACTTCTTGGGTTGTAATTGCTATCTTATTAGGTTCAGTCATCATAGCTGTTCGGAATCCACAAACCATTCCGACTAACGGTCAGAATTTCTTTGAATATGTCCTTGAATTTATTCAAGACTTGAGCAAAACTCAGATTGGAGAGGAGTATGGTCCTTGGGTTCCATTTATAGGAACGATGTTCCTATTTATTTTTGTTTCTAACTGGTCAGGTGCTCTTTTACCTTGGAAAATCATAAAGTTACCTCATGGGGAGTTAGCTGCGCCCACGAATGATATAAATACTACTGTTGCTTTAGCTTTACCCACGTCAGTGGCATATTTCTATGCGGGTCTTAGCAAAAAAGGATTGGGATATTTCGGGAAATACATTCAACCAACTCCAATACTTTTACCAATTAATATTCTAGAAGATTTCACAAAACCTTTATCTCTTAGTTTTCGACTTTTCGGGAATATATTGGCTGATGAATTAGTGGTTGTTGTTCTTGTTTCTTTAGTGCCTTCAGTAGTTCCTATACCTGTCATGTTTCTTGGATTATTTACAAGTGGTATTCAAGCTCTTATTTTTGCAACTTTGGCTGCGGCTTATATAGGTGAATCCATGGAGGGTCATCATTGAATAACTTTTGAAATAGTCTTTTTTGAAGCTTATCCGAATGAAAGGAATATGGGGGTTCAATATAATCCACTGGGTTGGAGAAGAAGATGCAAATAGCTTCATTTATGTATATATGAAGAAAGATAGATGATATTGCAGAAATCGGAAGAGAAAGAAGGGTTCGGGATCCTACTACATATATGTATATGTAATGCCTATGAGTATAAATCCTTGTTTATGTTTCGAAGAATGGTTCCAGAATATGATTTAATCTAATATTTAATATGTAATAGAAGAAAATAAGAGAGAAGAAAAGATGCAGGTGATTTACGTTATGGAAGAAGAAAAGTATATGTTATTGACTAGTGAAATAGTAATTACCCTTAGATCTTTTTTTCTAGCCCACTGCATTTAGATGGATTCCCATATTAGTCCTTTTTCTATTTTGTCTGTGATTGTGAATTGAATCAAAGAGAAAGAATAGAATATTTTCTAAACAAGGAAACGCAATGACTAAAACCGTATACATATCTATTTACATAAGGTAGAAAGGAAAAACGAACGGTAGATCAAAGTAGTTCTGACAATTCAGTAATATTCTTAATTGCATTTGGAATCTTTAGCTACTTCGACCCGATAGATCTTAGTGATAAAGATCAAGAAAGAAAAAAGAAGTTTAGTAAATGAAATAGTAAAAGTATATTAAGTACTAATTCATCAGTTGGTTGTATCAGTAACCATTTATCTTTTTGGTGCGAGGAACTTACCATGAATCCACTTATTTCTGCTGCTTCCGTTATTGCTGCTGGATTGGCTGTAGGGCTTGCTTCTATCGGACCTGGGGTTGGTCAAGGTACTGCTGCGGGCCAAGCCGTAGAAGGTATTGCGAGACAACCAGAAGCAGAAGGTAAAATACGAGGTACTTTATTGCTTAGTCTGGCTTTTATGGAAGCTTTAACAATTTATGGACTCGTCGTGGCATTAGCTCTTTTATTTGCAAATCCTTTTGTTTAATGTTTCATTTCATCGTAGAATAAAAATGTGAAAAATAAAGAAGAATAAAAACATAACCATAATTAATAAATTAATAAATTTGAGAATTCTCAAATTCCATTAAGAATAATAAGCGGAGTTATAGAAAAATAACTCTGTTCTTTGTTAGTCCTATCTATAAGATAAGGGGAGAGCCTATGAAAAATATAACCGATTCTTTTGTTTTCGTGGGGCACTGGTCATCCGCTGGGAGTTTCGAGTTTAATACCGATATTTTAGCAACAAATCCAATAAATCTAAGCGTAGTGCTGGGTGTATTGATCTTTTTTGGAAAGGGAGTGTGTGCGAGTTGTGTATTTCAAGAATAGGTT